CTTTCCTGGAAAATAGTAACGACTTGAGCCACAGAAGATGCCCTTTGACCAATAGCTACATAAATACATATGACATTTTGCCCTTTTTGATTGAGGATCGTATCTGTTGCTACTGCTGTTTTACCAGTTTGTCTATCCCCAATAATTAATTCTCGTTGACCACGTCCTATGGGGATCATCGCATCAATAGCAATAAGCCCTGTTTGAAGGGGCTCGTACACAGAACGTCTTGAAATGATCCCCGGGGCTGGGGATTCAATTAATCGAGATTCAGAAGATGCAATTGCACCTCTCCCATCAATAGGTTTAGCCAAAGCATTTATAACACGACCCAAATAAGCCTCACTTACAGGTATCTGGGCAATTCTTCCTGTTGCTTTTACAGAACTTCCTTCTTGTATCATTAAACCATCGCCCATTAATACAACGCCAACATTATTAGATTCCAAATTTAAAGCAATACCTATAGTACCCTCGGCAAATTCCACTAATTCGCCCGCCATTACTTCATCAAGACCGTGAATACGAGCAATACCATCGCCCACCTGAAGTACGGTGCCGATATTTCGAATTCGTACTTCTCTAGTATATTGTTCAATACGTTCACGGATAATATTACTAATTTCGTCAGCTCGAAGGGCTACCATTGATGTTTCTTTATTATTATTCAGAAGCAAAAGTAAAAATAATGCCTAAATTGTAAACTAACATAAAAAAGTGAAAGGATTCATCATTTATCCTCTTTTTTCCATGGCCTCGAGAATGCAAATATTAGCACGGATGGTACGAAAATGTAATTCAGTATTCAAACAATTATTCAAAGTTACTAGAGCTTCTTGTAAGGCTTGTTGGAAAACTCGTTGTCGAACTTGATGCACAGCTCTTTGTTGTTGAAAATAAAGGGTTTCATTTTTGAGTTTTTCTAAGTTTTCAAAACTAGGATAAGTAGCATTAATCAATTTTTCTTTGTCACGTTCTATTTCAGAGTAGCCATTCGTTCGATACTCATCTGCCTCCAGCTCCACTTTTCTTAGTTGAGCCTGGGCTTTTTCGAGCTGTTCAAAGGTCCCCCTACGTAATTCTTCCGAATTTTGAATAGTACTTAAGATCCTCTGTTTTCGATTATCTAATAAATCAGTTAATGAAAGTAGATGATCTTACGCTTAATTTCAACACTTTTATAATCTCTTCCCGAACCAAACATGAATTTTTCAATTCATTTGGCTCTCAAACTCAATGTTATGGGTATTCCCATATGTAATAGAACGAGCTTACCCTCTATTTTGAGTTTGTATTATACCAAAACGGATAAACACAAAATAACTCGTAGGAGGATTCTTCTGACCAGATAACAATTGATATCTATAAATGAATTGTTAATTGTCAGCACAATTGTTTCTTTATTTTGTCCTTTTACATAAAATCCTATACTAAAGAAAGATCTTCTCTTTAATACTTTTTTTGTAACTTCCAATCCAAAAAAGTATTCTTTTTTGATACATAGGTTGTCGACTCGGCATTGTTTGATAAAAGGGGAGAAGTTCCACTTATATAACAAATAAATAGTTTCAACCGTTTTATCAATATGAGTGTTCTATATCAGATAAATTGTTAACTATTCATTTGTCAAAAACTCTAATCCATTTCATTGTAAAAAGAATACCGTGTTTTGCCTGGACTTAAAGCAGTTTAGCTTTAACCATATTAATGGTCTCACATGATTTGATTGGTTTCTAGAGAATCCATATTTACCAATAAGTGAAGTGGCGAAATGCTATTGTTCTTCAATATGATTTGTTAATCTATTCAGAAATAATTCGCCGAGATTATGCATCTTTTTTGATTTTTTGTATGCAAAATATGCAATATTTTATATTTCTTACATATATCAATTTCATCCAAAATCTAAAATGCATTTGGATAAGTCCAAGACATTCTTGAAATACACAACTCGCACACACTCCCTTTCCAAAGAAAATCAATACCCCAATCACAATACTCAGATTTATTAGATTTGTTGCTAAAATATCGGTATTAAACCCGAAACTCCCGGCGGATGGCCAGTGGCCAAAAAAAACGAAAGAATGGGTTACATTTTTCATATGTTCTCCTCTTATAAATAGGACTAACAAATAACCAATTTGTATTATTTAGCTCGCCGTTTGTTAATAGATTTTTTAAGGGGAATTTCTTTTTTTTTCAAAAAGGTAAGAAGTCATTATTCCATTTTTCCATTTTGATTAATTCTTCAGTATTGTGTGAATTGCAATACTAAACTCAAATAAAAAAGAATTTCCATTATACGCACTAAACTATGAATGAAATAAAGAACTCGGGTGTATCTGGGAATTGTTTAGTAGTCTCTTCTTAAAATAAAGGAAATATCAGAAGAACAAAGTATTGTTGCGACGAAAAAACAAGCTTAAGGTATTAAAATACGAAAGGAATTGCAAATCCTTTTTACACATTTCTAGGATAGGATCAAACAAAAGGATTCGCAAATAAAAGTGCTAACGCTACAACCAACCCATAAATTGTTAAAGCTTCCATAAAAGCTAGACTAAGCAATAAAGTACCTCGTATTTTCCCCTCTGCTTCGGGTTGTCTCGCAATACCTTCTACAGCTTGACCCGCAGCAGTACCTTGACCAACTCCAGGTCCAATAGAAGCAAGTCCTACAGCCAATCCAGCAGCAATAACGGAAGCAGAAGAAATCAGTGGATTCATGGTAAGTTCCTCGTGCAAAAAAAGGGAAATGGTTAATGATACAATCAACCAATAAACTATTTCTTTTTCACTCATTTTGTCATTTTGACAAAATCATTTAATTATTTAATTAGAATGAGAAGTAAATTAAATTACCAGAATTACTTGTATCCCGTCTTTTTAGGTTACCCATATTCTTTTTCTTTTTAGGTTACCCATATTCTTTTTCTTTTTAGGTTAGCCATATTATATTTATATTCTAATTATAATGCACTATGATACGTATTATTACATTTTGATAAATTTACTTGTAAAGCTATATAAAGAGAGTTCTAGTTATTACATTACTGTCTAACTATTCATTTGATTTATTTTATTCTTTTTTTCGTTATTATTCTATATCCTTGAGTTTATATTTATTTTTTTCGTCAATTTGACAAGCGTAGACAAGAAAAAAATTATTAGTGAAATAGATTTCATCTAATCTCAAATAATTTCTGGCTAAAAATAGAAAAAAAGGGAATTGTAATTAAATCCATTTTATTGTAATTTGATCTTTCATTAAGATTCATATAGATACCAATACCGATAGATAAAATATAAGATATTGTCCATACTCAAAAGGATAGGAAGGGCTATATCTATTTGTATTTGGATAGCTTTTTTCTTACATATAGTATAGAATGGAATAGAATATGGCAGATTCTTATTATCTGTTATTATATTGGATATATACATAACATATTTATTGATTATTTATCAAATCAAATAGATATAATCTAAGATAGAGATAGAATATATCTATAAAATAGAATGTATGTATACATCCATATACGCATATAATAAATATATAACATATGCACACATATAGTATAGTAAAAAACTATAAATAGTATATATAAAACCCCATATTATAAACGGAATTCATATTACTATTTATGATTTGATATTTATATCAATATAATTAAGTATCCAATATACCAGCCCCTGTTATCATCATCATTGAATAATATAATATCAACTCCTACTTTCTACTACAATTCTTGGTTATCTATTATTATATCTATGCATTCAGAATATATTCATTTTGTATTTAATAATTCAATCAATTATAGTCTCCAAAAAAGTGAACAATCCTCAACCACACACTAGACTATTTTGATAACTAATCAATGATGACCTTCCATGGATTCACCAATATAGGCCGCGGCTAATGTTGCAAAAATTAGAGCTTGAATACCACTTGTAAATAATCCAAGAAACATAACAGGTATAGGAACAACTAAAGGTACTAAAGAAACAAGAACAACCACTACTAGTTCATCAGCTAATATATTTCCAAAAAGTCGAAAACTAAGAGATAAGGGTTTTGTGAAATCTTCTAATATGTTAATTGGTAAAAGGATTGGGGTTGGTTTAATATATTTTTCAAAATAAGCCAATCCCTTTTTTTTAATACCCGCATAAAAGTATGCCACTGACGTGAGCAAAGCTAAAGCAACTGTTGTATTTATATCATTTGTGGGTGCAGCTAATTCCCCATGAGGTAACTGTATTATTTTCCAAGGTAAAAGAGCACCAGACCAATTCGAAACAAAAATAAATAAGAACATAGTTCCAATAAATGGAACCCAAGGGTCGTATTCTTCTTCTCCTATTTGAGTTTTGCTCAAGTCTCGAATAAATTCGAGAAGATACTCAAAAAAATTCTGACCATCGGGGGGAATGGTTTGTGGATTCCAAACAGATATGATAACCGACCCTAATAACATAACAATTACAAACCAAGAAGTTATAAGGACTTGAGCATGGACTTGTAAATCTCCTATTTGCCAATATAAATGTTGGCCTACCTCTACACCCGAGATATCGTACAATCCATTAAGTGTTTCAATTGAACATGGTATAACGCTCATATCGTTCTTTGATAAAAAGTTCATTTCAAAAAGTGATTATTTTGATTCAACCATCTATTTCTCAACTTACCAATTGGAATAATTCATCGTATATGGATAGTTTATATGATATGTATAGTTAGCACACCAAGAAAAGAATGAAGAAAATAAATTCAACGCTAACGGATAATTGTGTATATATATATTTATTATTATATATTATATTTATATAAAGAATAAAGAAAACGAATAGTAATGAATATACTTTCTAACAATAAGCCGATCTAATAAATATATAAAAAGACAATGGAAGTACTCAAAAAAGAACAAATAATTCAATTAATGACTTCTTATATAGCTAGAACTATACTTTGACCGACCCTCACAAATTGCAGATACTAATTTGTTAAGAATCAACCGAATTGACGCTATAGCGTCATCGTTGGCTGGAATCGAAAGATCTGCAAGAGCGGGATCAGAATTTGTATCAATTAAACAAATTATCGGAATCCCCAAAACGGCACATTCTCGGAGAGCCGTATATTCTTCTTGCTGATCAACGATGATTACTATATCAGGCAACTTCGTCATATATTTGATCCCGTCGAGATAGGTTTTCAAGGTCGATAATGTTTTTTTAAACATTGTGGCATCCTTTTTTTGAAGATGGTTACCCATCTTTTCTTCCGTCCTTAAATTTCTGAACTTATAAAGTCTAGTTTCCGTAGTGGACCAATTTGTTAACATACCGCTAAGCCATTTTTGATTAACATAATGACATCGAGCCTTTATTGCGGCTGATGCTACTAAATCTGCTGCTTTATTTGTAGTACCAACAATTAAGAAGCTTTTTCCGACACTTGCTGCATCAAAAACTAAATCGCAAGCTTCTGATAAAAACCGAGCTGTTGTAGCAAGATTTGTAATATGAATACCTTTACGTTTTGCAGAAATATAAGGCGCCATTCTAGGATTCCATTTCTTAGTACCATGACCAAAATGAACTCCTGCTTCCATCATCTCTTCCAAATGAATGTTCCAATATCTTCTTGTCATTTTTTTTAACATTTCCCTTTTTCTTCTATTGAAATTGATTAATGAGTAATTGAATTTATTATTAAAAAATTCAAATGAAATATTACTAACTAACAAACAAAGAGACAAAATCTCTTTAAATAAAAGCAACTCCGACAAAACTTTGTTACAATTTGATTTGAAATTAGGACACAGCATAAACCATAACAATTGTAAACTACTTATTATTCTTTTTTCCAATATCCTAATTTATGGTTTGAATTCCATTTAGAAATATAAAACCATACGTTTTTTATGGTGTTTCATAAACATTTTTACTTAGGAAAAGTTTGATCACATAAAAAAAGCATTCTATATAATGTAATCCAATTATGACTCAAACAGCTTTTTGAGTTTCAAAATTATTCCCTTGTCCTGAACGATACATCACTTTTTTGAATCCAGTACCCACGGGTATAATTTTCCCAAGAACAACGTTCTCTTTCAAACCCTTTAACCAATCAATACGACCTCGTAAAGCAGCTTTTGCTAAAACTCGAGCAGTTTCTTGAAAGCTCGCCTCGGATATGAAACTTTGAGTATTCAGAGACGCTTTTGTTATTCCTAATAAGATTACCCCATAACAGATTGATTCATCCAAAGCGCGCCCTGCGCGTTCCGCTCTCAACAATCCAACTAATTCGCCGGGTGAAAAAACGTTTGACATTCCCTCTTCTGAAACCAACACCTTTGATGTTATTTGACGTACAATAATTTCTATATGTCTATTATGTATCTGCACCCCCTGGGATCGATAAACCTTTTGAATCTTATTAACCAAAAAGATACGACTTTGAGCTATAGTTAGTTCAGCTCCAATCAAAAATACCCAGGGTATACCAAGAATTCTCGGTATACATTCGTTCCAACTTTCCATTCTTTTTTCCAGGTTAATGGAAATGGAATCGATCGAACGGACTTCTAAGATTTGTTCTACTTTTGGAAGACCCTGTGTTATGTCACCAGATCTTGATTTTTCATATATAAAAGTGACTAATGTATCGCCTTCATAAAGGATTTCTCCAAAATGACCATGAACAGTTGATCCTGGAGTAACCAAATAGGGCTTAGCTGATCTTATAACTAAGGAATCCACATGAATTATTAAAATTTGACCAGATTGGTTTATTATATGTGGTTCATATTGAAATAGATATCCCTTTTCAAAAATAAGTTTTCCAAGGTAAATTTTTGTCAATGTATCCTCAAAAAAATCGTTATAGAACAAACACCGACTCAAAAAGAATGGATTTATAAATATAATTATATTGCTGCATGGATCAGGATTATAAATCCTCCTATGTTCGTCTATTAAAAAGTACTTAAGAATTTGAGCATCTTTCCAATTGTCAAGCGAAAAATATTTATTTAACAAGAATAGATTATAAGTTATTAAATGGTAAGATGAATCAAAATGAGTATATCTTTGAATTTTAGGTACAATATCACCTAAGGGACTTAAAAAATCCGTAACTGGAATTCTATGATTCTTTTTTTTTTTTACATTCTTATATTTCACATTATTTAACGGACCAATTTGATAACAATTAGATGATGAAAAAATCATTAAAGAAGGGCATTTCCTATTTTGATTCAATAACGTACCAAACACCCCTTTATATTGACTAAATGATAGAATCCCTATCTTGTAATAAAATGGATTTTTTTTAGTATGCTTGAAGTTCTGAGTGGTAATCAATCCAAAAAATGTTTTATCATATCTTTTTACCTTATATAAAATAGTAGACTTTACTAATTCAATTCTTACAAAATCACGAATCAGATCATTTGCCCTTATCTCAACAAAAGAAGCACGTACTTCCTTTATTGAATCATTTTCTTCTTGGTCCCAATTCAATACTACGCAAGTCCTAACTAATTGACTATTTGTGGGGGAAATCCCTCGGATTGACTTGTTATTTCCATAAATAATATAATTTGCAACTTCAAGTAAAATATTATCTTTTTCCTGTAATAGATCCTTAGGAAAAAGTGTTGCTAAATTGATGCCATCCGCTAGGCAATATGCGACCACGGGGCGAACCAAAAAAAAATACCTTTTTTTTGTGAGTGTAATTCGTTGCACATAGATCCCATTTTTCCATTTTATTGATTCCTTAGAATATTCTTTTTTGGTTTTCGGTGGTATCAAAATGGCGTTGTATCTCGATATCTTATCTGTTTCCCCATGAAAATGAATATCTCCCGAAAATATCTTAAGTTCCACATATATTTTTTTTCTTTCTACTCGAACGAGTCCGCCTACTCGACTTCTTTTATTGAAAGTAAGCTGTGTATCTACTCCAATAATACTATTGTTCTGGACCATTATGGAGGAAGATCCCGGTAGAATATGCACTTCTTCGAGAATGAAAAAAAACTTATCTAGTTTCGTTTGGTATTTTGAACTAAATTCTTTTGCTCCTTGATATTCAATCCAATCTTCTTTTTTGATGATGGAATCTGTCTCTACAGTACCATATTTAGTAATCCCTGAATGATTTTGTCTGTATCGTGGATCATCAAAAAAAGCAAAAATACTCTTTTTACGCAAAATACTATTTAGAGGTATTTCAATTGAAATACCAAAACAAGGTATTAACCCTTTATCTTGTTCTTGATTATATTGTAATGGGATTAGAAATCTATTTCTTCGTTTTTTTGATAATAAATCCGAATTGACTTGAAAAGTAGAAGGATAGATAAAATTCCAGTGATCCTGACATCCAATTAGATTGGATCTTAAATAATGAAGATGAATAATTTCCCTATCTTTTTTGTTACCGGAAGTAGCAAACAATTTCCCTTTTACCTGATCAGTCGTCATTAAAACATTTGAAATCCATCTTTCATCAACAGAAAAAAAATAGGTATTCATTTGATCTTGATCCTTGTAGAGCGAAAACGATACTATATTAGAGATGTATGGACTTCCTTTTAATATCCATAAATGACTTGTTTTTGGCAATAGGTGAACATTACTATATATATATTCAGCCATATGATAGACATCAGTACTCCAGTGCATTTCGCCCTCTAAATCAGAATAAATATGTTTTCGTACCCTCTCTTTAAAAATAAAAGTGGATATTCCAGTACGAGTTTCAGCAATCACTTGTTCCGATTCTACATATTGATCATTTTGAACTAAAATTAAACTTTTTTTGGGAATATTCATTTTATGTACAATATCTTGACTTTGAATAACTACATACAAGTCTATCGAACATAAAAAAGCAGGATGCCCATGACGAGTACGTGTGGGATGAACCAAATCCTCATTGAAGATAATTTTTCCATTAGAAGGAGCTCGCACCTGTTCAGCGGTGCCACCCGTAAATACTCCACCTGTATGAAAAGTTCTTAATGTTAGTTGAGTACCCGGTTCTCCAATAGATTGACCTGCAATAATACCTACAGCTTCTCCTAATTCAACTAAATCGTCATGAGCGGGACTACGACCATAACATAATTGACAGATCCAATATGTACTTCGGCAAGTAAAAGGTGTTCTAATATAGATTTGTTGTGCTCGAAAGGTTATGAATTGATTGACTAGTCCAATCCCAATATTTTGATTTCGAGTTGCAATGCATCGTGAACCAATATATATATCATCTGCTAATACACGACCAATTAGTGTTTGAACAAAAATTTTTTCCGTTATCCCATTTTTGGGACTCACAGAAAAACTTCGGATAGTACCACAGTCTCTTCTACGTACAATAATATGCTGAACAACCTCAACAAGTCTACGTGTAAGATATCCAGCATCTGATGTTCGTACAGCTGTATCCACAACTCCTTTTCTGGCTCCATAACAAGAAATGATATATTCTGTCAAAGACAGTCCCTCGCGTAAATTGCTTTGAATGGGTAAATCAATCATTTGTCCTTGTGGATCCGACATTAATCCCCTCATACCAACTAATTGGTGTACCTGAGAGGCATTTCCTCTAGCTCCCGAAAAAGACATTAGATAGACGGGATTAGAAGGATCGGTCATCCTAAAATTCGGATTCATTTCTTGTCTCAAATATTCACTTGTAGCATACCATATCTCGATGGATTGACGTAATCTTTCTACCGTGTGTACATTCCCATAAAGATGATGTTTTTCCAAAAGAAAATTCTGCTGCTCAGCGTCTTGGACTAACCATCCCTTAGAAGGTATTGTTAAAAGATCATCAATTCCTAATGAAATGGATGTAGCAGTAGCTTGATGAAAACCCAAAGTTTTGACTTGATCCAAGATATGGGATGTATATCCCATCCCAAAATGATTGATTAATCTGCTAATAAGCTGTTTCATAGCAGTTCCATTTATCACTTTATTGTGAAAGACCAGATCGGCCCGTTCCGCCATAAAGACCTCTATATTATGCTGAGTAGGATTTGACAATAAACCTGAGTCAGTGATTGTAAAACTACATTTTTCTCAATCTTAAACCTAAATTTCATACTGCTAAGAGACGATACTTTTTAAATTGGAAAAACTCTAAGCCCAGCCAGGGAAAGGGCATAGCCCAACGTACTTTCTTAGTTTAGATAGTAGTAGATGAATAGGCTCGACTAAATCCTTGTATGGCTTCTTCTATTTCTCTATAAAAAGAAAGATGACCAAAAGTGGTTCGAACGTATATAGAACAGATTTCTTTTTTGAGATTTCCAACTATTAAATAATTCCTATAAATCTCATTAAAAGTACCCAAATATTCATATTGAACTTCAATCGGAACTTCTTTTAATGTAATGACGCGTTGATCTAATCTCCATTTGAGCCACAAGGGGCTATGTAAAAAAAAGAGTTGTTTATCTCGATAAGATCTAAGTGCATTATAGGAATTATAAAAATAGGGTTCTTTTGTATACTTATAGTTATTATTATAAACTCTCTGATTTGGATAGTTTTTGCAATTAGATGGATTGTATTTATTTGCACAAATACCTCGGCGATTTCCAATTGTTAATACATAGAGTCCAATAAGCATATCTTGAGTTGGTACAGAAATAGGATCCCCAATAGCTGGAGACAAAAGATTCATATGAGAAAACATAAGTAAACGTGCTTCTGCCTGAGCTTCTAAAGATAAAGGTAGATGCACAGCCATTTGATCACCGTCAAAATCTGCATTGAAGCCCTTGCAAACTAATGGGTGTAAACAAATCGCGCGTCCTTCCACTAAAATAGGTTGAAAAGCTTGTATGCCTAATCTATGCAGGGTGGGTGCTCGATTTAACAAGATGGGGTGCCCCTGTGCCACCTCTTGAAGTATTTCCCATACAATCAATTCTTTTTCTCTAATTTTACTTTTAGCAATCCCGATGTTAGAAGCACAATTTTGTCTAATTAAATGACGAATTACAAATGTTTGGAAAAGCTCTATTGCTATTTCTCGCGGTAATCCACATTGATGTAATGAAAGTGAAGGGCCCACGACAATGACTGAACGCCCCGAATAATCAACTCGTTTACCAAGCAAAGTCTCACGAAATCTTCCCTCTTTACCTTCAATTAAATTGGAAAATGACTTGTAAACTTTATTATGGCCATCCCTCATTGGTTGTCCGCGGATCCCATTATCCAGAAGTGTATCCACGGCTTCTTGTACTAATTTTTCTTGACACATTATCAATTCACCTGGTGTAGATCTACTTGTAGCTAATAGATCCATAAGAGTATTGTTTCGATAGATAACTCTTCGATAAAGTTCATTAATATCCGAACTCATTAGTTTACCCCCATCTATTTGGATGATAGGTCTTAATTCGGGAGGAAGAACTGGTAATAAGCACAAAACCATCCATTCTGGTTCCACATTTGTTCGAATAAAATGTTTAGCTAATTCCATACGCCTAACCAAAAAATCTTTTCTTCTTCTAATTTTTCTATCTTCCCATTCATTTTCAGTCGACCACTCGTCACTTAATTCCTTCCACTCTATCAAGGAATTTTCTATCATAATTTGCAAATCTAAATCAGCTAATTGTTCTCGAATAGCACCCGCTCCCGCTGTGATTTCCCGATTTCGAAATGTTTCGAAGCCTAGGGTAGTAAAAAAAAGTGGGATGCTATATTTCCGGGATTGAATTTCATATTCGAATAAACCTCGTAATCGTAAGAAAGTAGGTTTTTTAATTATCGGCCTAGCCAAAGAGAAATCAAGATAGGTTCCTATAGCACAGGAACCCCCTTTTAAAATCGGACGTGAGGGTTTCCACTCATCCGGCTTAAGTCGTTCTACTAAAGATAACTTTTTTCTTTTTTTTGTTCGATAAAAACCCTTACAAGAAACTACTCATTACTCAATTCCATATTAATCATTTGAATGAATTCGTTATTTTTTTACTTTATTTACTTTACTTAATAAATTGGATATGCAGAATGATTGAGTAGTCTATTTCCTTAATGAAATTGTTAAAACATTCTTTTGTTTCTTCTTTATTTGATTCGTAAGGAATTTATTTGTCTATTATTGATATTGTTATAGTTGATCTTTTAGGTCTCTACTTACCCTGATGGCTATGCTATGATTGTATGCCCCTTGAAGTATATATGCGATAGATAAACTTCTGTAACCAGGATAGATTTCCTTTGCTTGCTTAAATAAAAAGATATTTCTAATACTCTTTAAAGGAAATCAAATGGTTAGTTCTACAAAAAAGGATTTTTTATTAAGTAAAGCTAACTATTCATATGATACAGGTGTGTTACAGCATCGGCCATAGATCAATTCCCCTTTTATTTGGAAGTATTCAATAAACCCTCCTAATCTTCTAAGTTTCATGTTATTTATTTGTATTTGATACATAAATAAATGTCAGAATTAGGGCATCCCAATCAGATTGAATGGGATGACAGCTTCTCAATCTAAATCTGTAAAATGTAAATTTTGATCAAATCACACATCGCAGTATACTAGGCTTTCTAATTCCTTAAGTGGTTTATCTAAAAGATTCGCGATATAACTAGGAAGACGTTTTAAATACCATACATGAGTCACTGGACATGCGAGTTTTATATAGCCCATTTGATATCTTCGTATTCGAGAATCAATAAATTCTACCCCACATTGTTCGCAAAAGATTTTTTCCTCTTTTTCAGCTCCGATCACTCGATAATTTCCACAAGCGCAAATTCCACTTTTTATAGGTCCAGAGATTTTTTCGCAAAACAATCCATCTTTTTCTGGTTTATTTGTTTTATAATGAAAAGTATAAGGCTTTTTGACTTCTCCAACAATTTCCCCATTCGGTAGGGTTTTGTTGGCCCAACTCCTTATTTGTTGTGGAGAAACTGGTCCAATTTGAAGTTGTTGATGTTTATATTGGTCGATCATAAAAAAAAGGATTCATTCAGATCAAGCTTCCTTCCTGTGGATCTGGAAGTTTTTTTCAGATACAAGAAAATGATTCAGTTCTAGAGCCAAAGATCGTAGTTCTCGAACGAGCAATCGAAAAGACTCTGGTGCATCCTCGGGATTAGGTATTCTTCCTCCAATGATCGTAATACCAAGTACTTCTTGACGAGCTCTAATATGATCAGATTTATAAGTAAGCATTTCTTGTAAAATATGAGCAACACCAAATCCCTCTAAAGCCCAAACTTCCATTTCCCCTACTCGTTGCCCCCCTTGCTTGGCCCTTCCTCTAAGGGGTTGTTGTGTAACAAGTGCATAATGCCCACTCGAACGCCCATGTATTTTATCATCCACTTGATGAATTAATTTGAAGATATAGGACTTTCCTATTAAGACAGGTTGTTCAAAAGGATCTCCAGTTCTTCCATCGAAGATTATACTTTTTCCTGGGTACTCGGATTCAAATACCCATGGATTTTTTGTTTGTTTACTGGCTAAATATAATTCAGAAAACACTAGTTTTCTAGAAGCCTCTTGTTCATATCTCTCATCAAAGGGCACAATTCGATAATGCCTTTTCAAAAGGTCTCCTGCTAATCCGAGGGAGCATTCAAATATTTGTCCTACATTCATTCGTGAGGGTACTCCCAGGGGATTAAAGACTATATCAACAGGCGTTCCGTCTTGCAAATAGGGCATATCCTCTCTAGGCAAAACTTTTGAAACGATACCCTTATTCCCGTGCCTTCCAGCTACTTTATCACCTACTTTGATTTCACGTTTCTGTAATATATATATACAAATCCTTTCTGAACTATAGCTGGAACCCTCCTTATTCTGGGTCCATTGGACATCAATAACACAGCCCCTTCCACCTATAGGTAATTTGAGAGAAGTTTCTTTTGTGTTTGATACCTGAATGCCAAGTATGGCTCGTAATAATCTATCCTCGGGGGCATAGGAGGATTCATTTATTATCTGAGGCGTTAATTTACCTACTAAAATATCACCTGTTTCCACCCAAGATCCCAACATCACAATTCCATTTCTGTCTAAATTACGAAGTAAATGAGCCTCTAGATGTGGTATTTCTTTAGTAATTGTTTCAGGACCTTGGTTTGTCATATGAGTCTGAATTTCATATTTTCGGATGTGAAAAGAGGTATAAATCTCTTCATATACCAGACGTTCACTAATTAGTACTGCATCCTCAAAATTATATCCTTCCCATGGCATATAAGCTACTAATACGTTTTTTCCTAAAGCCAGTTCCCCATCAACAATAGCTGCTCCGTCTGCTAAAATTTGTCCCTTTTTTATGCATTTACCTTGTCGAACCCGAGATTTTTGATGTATACAAGTATTTTTGTTAGAACGTTGATACATAACTAGTGGAATACTTATAGTACTCTCATTACTTGATAAAAGGATCTTCTGAGAATCAGTATAAATGATCTTTCCCTCGTATTCCGCTATAAGGGAAACGCCCGAATCTAGAGCAGTTTGGCGTTCCAACCCAGTTCCAACAATACACTTTTCGGACCGAAAAAGAGGAACTGCCTGGCGCTGCATATTGGAGCTCATTAAAGCACGATTTGCATCATTATGCTCAATAAAAGGAATGAGGGAAGTTCCCATCGAAAAATAATGGAAGGGAAAAATACTTCTAAAATGAATCTTTTCCCATGCAATAGTTAGGAATTCTTGACGGTAGCGAGCTGGAACAACTTGTTCTTCCTGAATACCCCTATTCAAAGCCAAATAATTTCCTGCTGCTACCATATAATATTCATCTGTTTTGGGGGATAAATAAAGGATCTTCCCCTCTTTTTCTTTTTGTTTCTCAAATATTTCATAAAAAGGACTCTCCATGGATCCACACGGGCTAATCCGCGCATGAATAGCTAAGGATCCAATAAGTCCAACATTGATTCCTTCAGACGTGTCAATTGGACAAATACGTCCATAATGACTAGGGTGAATATCTCGTATACGAAAACTAGCAGTTCGTCCTGTCAATCCGCCAGGACCCAAATAACTTAATTTTCTTCCGTGAACAATTTGCGTTAATGGATTTGTTCTATCCAAAACTTGAGATAAAGGATGTAGGCCAAAAAAAGATTCATAAGTAGTTGTTAATGAAGTTGAAGTTATCAAATTTTGAGGAGTGGGTATTAATTTATGCCGGATTGCTCCGCATATAGTTCCTCGAACCGCATTTTCTAAACGAAAAAGAGCCAATCCAAATTGATCCTGTAATAGATCCGCTACAGAACGAATACGTTTATTTTTCAAATGATTCATATCGTCAATTGTACCCATTCCAAATTTCATTCCAATCAAAAGATCCGCAGCGGCCAATACATCTCGCGGTAACAGGAATGTCTTGTTCTGAGGTATATCAAGATTTAATCGCTGGTTTAGATTTCGTCGACCAATTTTTCCTAATTCACATCTTTGTTGAAAAAATCTCTTTTGCAATTCTTTACACAAAGACTCAGAAAATAAAGGGTCACCGCTTACACAAGCAAATTGTTGATAAAACTCCAAAATAGCATTTTCTTTTGATCCAATCTTTTTTTTTTCTTTCTCATTCAGGAAAGACAATAATATATCGGGGTAACAAGCATTATCCAAAATCTCTTTTAAATTTAAACCCATAGCTGATGATAGAACTAGAATAGATATTTTTTGTTTCCTACTCACGCGAGCCCATATCCTTGCTTTTCTATCCATTTCCAATTCCGATCTTCCTCCCCAATCTGATATTATAGTTCCGGTATAGATAGAAATTCCGTTATGATCCAATTCGGAACGGTAATAAATACCGGGACTCTGCAATATTTGATTAATAACAATTCGGTATATTCCATTTACTATAAAAGTTCCCAGGGAATTCATTAGAGGAATGTTCCCTATAAGAACGGTTTGTTCTTGCATATCTCTACCAGTTTTCAAAAATAACCCTGCCGGTACATATAATTCAGAAGAATATGTAAGTGATTCATATACAGCATCTTTTGCTTTTATCAAGGGTTCTACCAATTGATATCCCTCTCCAAATAATTGAAATTCCATCTTTTGATCTGTATCTTCAATTTTTGGAAACTTATGAAATTCTTCCATTAAGCCTTGACTAATGAACCTACAAAATCCAACAAATTGGATCTGACTAAACGCAGGGATTATGGACATTCCCTCATTTTCATTTTGACGCATCTTAAGTTTGTTATTTATTTTAAAAGTGTGAAATTCCATCTTTTTTGCTTACTTTACTCTTCAATCGAGCCATACGAATCGATTTACCAAGGATAGAATGTGCATTCTGCTTACTGAATCACATGAAATTGGAGTGAATTCCATATAGCTATTTCATACCTATTAATGGATAAATGGATATAAATATAATATTAATATAATATATAAATAAATATAAATATTATATAAATAAATATAAATCACTGTTTCAAACAGAGTTTGATGTAAAAAAAACAAGTACAGATGGAAAGAGAAGTACTGGATCCCTTCCCTTTTTCCTGTAAAGAATCCTTTCACTTAAACCTATGGAGTTTTGTATAAATATACATCGATAATCGAAATTGAGTGAGTAAGATGATATGAAAATCCAATTGTGATGTTAAAAATTCCTCATGAAATTTGCTTTCTAGTTTCTAGTGATAAGATCATAAAATGATTATTAGAAGAATAGTTGGCCTGTGGTTTATTTGACTTTATTGAAGCTTTATTTTATATTGAATTTGCATAACTAATTTATTGGAATGTTAAACAAATCCCAATCCTTTTTTTGTAATTCATCATTGAGTAATAAGAATGACTACTCAAATAGTAAGAATGGATAATTTAGAATCATAAAACAAAGTATAACAAAATAATGTTAGCAACTATTTTTCCAGCGCACTTTTAGTTTTTAGCCTTTTAGTTTTTAGCATAATGTCACCTGGGACAACATGTATAACAATACATCATAATGTAATTTTTATTTTTTATGAAATTCCATAATGAATTTATGGATTTTTGATCCGATTGTTAGGGCGACATGGCCAAGAGGTAAGGCAGGGGACTGCAAATCCTTTATCCCCAGTTCAAATCTGGGTGTCGCCTGATCATCAAATCAACCAAAGGAATTTCTCTTATAACGTCTGCTTGATTCGGAATATGTTTTTTCGTTAATTTGTTAAAATGTCTTATATTTGTACTTAATACTTTATCATTCTACCAAAAATACCACAATGCATTTTTGATGCATTCGTAATCATCGGTTCTTTAAGAGTCGTAGATCAGAATCCCCTTCCCTTTTTGTTTTGACTCTACTCCATTAATTCTGCTATAATAATATATAATATATATATATGATATTAAAGAAATAATAATGCAATATGCAATAATTTCATTTACATAGGATAGGAGACATAAGTTACATGGATATAGTAAGTCTCGCTTGGGCTGCTTTAATGGTAGTGTTTACATTTTCTCTTTCATTAGTAGTATGGGGAAGGAGTGGACTTTAAGCATAGGAATAGAATATGCAAAAAAAGAAATACAGAGATGATAAAACCCTTTTTTCCTAAGATAAGGATTTTTTTATTTGGATAAACTAACCATTATCTTAACTAGTTTTTTGATCCTCATTTTATATTGTTGTGTTCAAATAAAGGATTGGTTTTTTATTTATTTTGCATTCTTTATTCTTCTTTTTTTAATTGTATACTGTACTGAAAATAAACTGAAATGGAATTTCCACTTTGATTATGTGGATATGTAAACTCTATATAGATTTCTAATGGATTCCATATCCAATAAGAATGGAATGATAATAAATTATTGATGTATCTATATCATATATCAACTTATGATTTATATTCGTATTTCGAATGCATTAAGGATTAATTACATTTTATATAGATTTATAGTAGGAATGAAAAAAACAGAACATTTTAAAATTGGAGTAATTGTAATTATATTAATATGAAATATTAAATAAATTATAAATAGATATGATATATATCTCAATACTAATATAAATATAATCAAAATATAATCAGATATTTTACAAAGTGTAGTAGAAAAAAACGAAGTTCCTTCTACTACACTTTATCATTCCAATGTAATCTAATAATTGGAATCTTATTTGATTTCCTCTCCTTCTTTTATATCTTCCATGCTGGATATTTGAAACGAATTCATCAAAGCGGGATTCCAATTAATCATTTTGGCTAACTGTTTTGACGTAAATAATAAGTAAAAAAGCAGTAGGAACTAAAATAAATAATGCAGTAGCAAGAAATGCTAAAATATTGACTTCCATAAGAAATACCTTTTGCTTCTTGAAGTTAGTATGGATAATTATATTCTTATGTGATACTATCGCATTTTTTACAATAAAGCAATTTTAAATAATAATCTGATTCAGTATCATCAATTAATCCAATTGAGTATAATATCATTCATATACAATCATCTTATGGAATTTCCTTGCCATTTCTATGAGATTATATCCCTAGTTATTGGGAATCAAAAACATTATGGAATAAAAAAGACCTTTTTTGAAGCTTTTCACATTTTTTAAAAAACCTACCAGTTGATTTCTTTATACTATGTGATTTCCCTTCATTTTTAGGATGATTATAGCTAAAATATATAAAAAGAGAAAGTAGAAAGTATGGTATTATAAAATCACTACTCTATGAGTGATGCACAACTAAAAATAACCAAACAACCAGTAAAAAGGTTACTCAAAAAGCAGATTTTTTAGTCTTCTTGTACTTGATCTTTTTCAAAATGGATAAAAATGCACAGTTTACAATTCACATAATAAGGGGATACGTTTGATTTGATCAATGAAATCAATTAGGAAATGAAACATGTATAAACAAAATAAAAAAAGTGGGGTTTAATTGAAACTTTGTACTTTGATTAAGTCATTATATCGTTTCTAAATTGTATAGTATCACAAAAAGATACCCTTTTGATATTTGATATGTATGCCCAGTAGAATACGAGCATTTTACTCCATATCATTCATCAATATATATAAATGGAAAAAATAAATAAGATGGGGATTGGCTATACCTTATAAAAAGAAAATTTGAAAAACAAAATACTACATCCATATCCACATAATCAATGATGTCATAAAGATTTACATAAGATATGTCTCTCCATTATCTTTGTAAGAATAAAAAAAAGAAAAATGAATTGATCTTTCTTCTATTACAAATGAAAAGAGAAGATCAATGAATTGATGAGTGCATTAGATCTTAGTTCGGGACTGACGGGACTCGAACCCGCAGCTTCCGCCTTGACAGGGCGGTGCTCTGACCAATTGAACTACAATCCCCGTGGGGTGTATTACATACGTAATATGTATTGAATCCTAACAACATGTTATTCATCCGTTGTATTATGATAAATGCACGAATGTAAAAGATAATCCTATCTACAGAGAATATGAATATGAATCGTAATGATATGGAGAATCACACAATTTGACTAATAATATTAGAGAAATTGCATTATTATTAAAGGAAATACCCATTTTTCTTTCATGATACATGATACTTTATCTTTATCAAAGCTGAATAAAGTAAAGTATTATCAACATCAACCCCCGTTTTTTTGAGTATGAAAAATTTCTCTCTTTATTTTTATGGATAAAGTACCTTATCCATATTTTAGGGAAGACAACAAATGGTATTCTAAAAGATACATCGTACATCCTAGTGCAGCACTGGGCCGAGCTGGATTTGAACCAGCGTAGACATGTCGTCAACGAATTTACAGTCCGTCCCCATTAACCACTCGGGCATCGACCCAGGAATAATTGATCTTAGGTTTATTGTTAAGTTATTATTATTAGATGAATCCACTTTTCTAAAAAGCTACCCCCAGGGGAAGTCGAATCCCCGCTGCCTCCTTGAAAGAGAGATGTCCTGAACCACTAGAC